CAAGAAATCTCGGAGCCAACCATTAATCGTAATGGAACTCTGTGCAAAGTTCCCCCCTGTAATATGAGTTACTATCCCTTGATCACTTACAGTACCCCAAACATCCGACTGCATTTTCCAACTGAAATGGAAAATGACTACCGAAATTGCATTGTACATCCAGAATAGACCTAAGAAAACATGATCCCAGGCGGAGACTTGACATGTTCCCCCTCGTCCAGGCCCGTCGCAAGGGAATCGAAAACCAAGATTTGCTTTATCAGGTATCAAACGGGAACTACGAGCAAATAAAACACCTTTCAAAAGTATTAATACAGTCACATGGATGGTAAATGCATGAATGTGATGGACTAAAAAATCTGCGGTTCCTAATGGAATAGGTAACAAAGCGACTTTGCCGCCTACAGCTACTAACTCGCCACCTCCCCACGTTAAGCTGGTACTTGTTGTTGCACCAGGAGCTGTTACGCCAGGCGCGTCAGCATGGATATTTTGTACCCATTGAGCAAAGATGGGTTGTAATTGTATGGCGGTATCCGAAAACATATCTTGGGGACGGCCTAAAGCACTCATGGTATCATTATGAATGTACAAGCCAAAACTGTGAAAACCTAGAAATATACATACCCAGTTAAGGTGGGATATGATTGCATCGCGGTGTCTAAGGACGCGATCTAATAGATCGTTGTATCGAGTAGTTGGATCATAGTCTCTTACCATAAAAATGGCTGCATGTGCAGCAGCACCAACTATTAGAAATCCGCCAATCCACATGTGGTGTGTGAACAAGGAAAGTTGTGTACCATAGTCAGTAGCTAGGTATGGATAGGGGGGCATAGAGTACATATGATGAGCTACAACAATAGTTGTCGAGCCTAGCATCGCTAGGTTAAGAGATAATTGAGCATGCCATGACGTTGTTAGGATTTCATAGAGACCCTTATGGCCTTGTCCTGTAAATGGGCCCTTATGAGCCTCCAAAATATCTTTAAGTCCATGACCAATACCCCAGTTGGTCCTATACATATGACCAGCGATCAGGAAAAGAATAGCAATAGCTAAATGATGGTGCGCAATATCGCTCAACCATAGGCCACCGGTTATTGGATCTAGTCCTCCGCGAAAAGTAAGAAATTCTGCGTATTTGGACCAATTCAAGGTGAAAAAGGGGGTTGCTCCTTCGGCAAAACTGGGATAAAGTTGAGCCAAAAGGTCACGATTCAAGATAAATTCATGAGGAAGTGGTATCTCCTTAGGATCAACCCCAGCGTCAAGAAATTGGTTAATCGGTAAAGATACATGGATTTGGTGGCCCGCCCAAGAAAGAGATCCAAGTCCTAATAACCCCGCTAAGTGGTGATTCAACATGGATTCTACATCTTGGAACCAGGCCAATTTGGGAGCGGCTTTGTGATAATGGAACCAACCAGCAAAAAGCATTAACGATGCAAAAATCAATGCACCGATTGCGGTACAATAGAGTTGTAACTCACTAGTTATTCCGGATGCTCGCCAAATCTGAAAAAACCCGGAGGTTATTTGGATTCCTCGGAAACCTCCGCCTACATCACCATTCAAAATTTCTTGCCCTACTATTGGCCAAACTACCTGAGCACTGGGTCCAATGTGAGTAGGATCGCTTAGCCATGCTTCATAATTGGAAAAACGGGCACCGTGGAAGTACATGCCACTCAACCAAAGAAAGATAATGGAGAGTTGGCCGAAATGAGCACTAAAGATTTTTCGAGAGATCTCCTCCAAATCACCGGTATGACTATCGAAATCGTGAGCATCAGCATGTAGGTTCCAGATCCAAGTGGTAGTATCGGGGCCCTTAGCTATTGTTCTTGAGAAATGCCCGGGTCTGGCCCATTCCTCAAAAGATGTTTTTACAGGATCCCTATCCACAACAATTTTAACTTCTGGTTCCGGCGAACGAATAATCATTAAGTCCTCCTCTTTCCGGACAAGACATACAAAGAGACCCGCCAACTGTCTTTTTAGTGAATCTTTGAAGGATAGATATTATGATTAGTCCTTTTCTTTACTATCTACTGCCCTTCTATTTTTTTTAGTTATTCACTGGAGCAATTATATATTGAAGTCAATCCGAGGCAAGTGTTCGGATCTATTATGACATAAGGATTAGGTGCCTAACGGACATTGGTTATCCTGGAAAAGAATTTCCCGACGTAACAAAAAAGATTTTTTTACGTTTTTAATTTAAGAAGCTAGTGTATTTTTTTTGAGGGTATAAGCCCTACATCTACTTTCCTTGAGTGAGCATAATCGAATATTTTTATTCGATTCCAAATTCCAAGAAACTCATTAGAATTATTAAAAAATCGTCCTTTAGGTAGGAATAGTTAGATTGCCCTCTTTTATTTGCTTTATTACTTCTGTTCTAGAGCCTATCCCTATTGTTTATCCTTATGAAATATGATATAAAATCGAAGGTCGAAGAAAGGGATATAATGAAATTCTTGATTCGATCTTCCTACCAAAATTATTTGATTAATGGATCAACAACCAAACCACCCATTTTATGAAAATGGAGAGTGGTCTTATTCAAATTCAAAGCGCTTCGTAATCTTCAACCAGTTCTGTGCTTCAATATAATTTCCCGGAGTAAGCGCTATAGCTTGTTTCCAATACTCAGCAGCTTGATCAAACCAAGCTTCCGCAATTTCCGAATCGCCCTGTAGAATGGCCTGTTCTCCTCGGTCGGAATAGGCAGTTCCTTCCCCTAGAACCGTACTTGAGAGTTTCCTACCTCATACGGCTCAGAAATTGCTATCTTAATTTCCCCTATCTTAACTGAATTCGATTTCTCAAAAATCGATCCAATTTCTTCTTGGGTTAAGCAGAAGAAGTTAATTACCTAAGTTTCAAACCCTAATTTTGATCAATAATCAGTCTAATCTTTTCTCCCACCTTCAGAAGAATGAAGCATAGATAGACCTATATCCTTCGTTCGAATTTTCTGAAAGGTAACTATCTCGGTTTCGTGTCTTTCATATATGAAATTTCTATAGAATCCTTGAAAAAGACTTTTTCCCATAAGAAAGAAAAAAGAACTTACTATCTTTGGGATCTGATACTACACCGCTGCTTAATCCTTTAGTGGATCGGCTCTATTACATAAGCAGATTCCTAAATTTTGCCCCATATCATGGTATAATTAAGCAGTTTTTTTTAGTTGTATCGACCCAGTCGCTCACTAATTGATCTTTACGGTGCTTTCTCTATCAATTTGAGACTTTATCCATAGAGTAGTAGTATAGGCTCTTCTTCTTATTTTGATTCTCGTGAAGTGTTCTTCCTTCCTACAGCTGATAGGGCAAAATCATTGTTTTGACGATCCCTATGTAGAAAGCCCTTTTTCTAGTAAATACTAGAAAATTTCATCTCTTTTTTCTTCTTTCTTTCTATAGTGGAGATAGTCGCACGTAATGACAGATCACGGCCATATTATTAAAAGCTTGCGGTAAGAAGGGGTTTCGTTCTAGCGCCCGGAAATAATATTCCAAAGCCTTTGTATGCTCTCCATTGCTTGTGTGTATAAGGCCGATGTTATATAGTATATAACTTCGATCATAGGGATCAATTTCTAGTCGCGTAGCTTCATAATAATTCTGCAAAGCTTCCGCATAATTTCCTTCGGATTGAGCCAACATCCGTTACGGTCGTTCATTCTATTCAAAAAATCTCCGTTCCAAAACCGTACATGAGGTTTTCATCTCATACGGCTCCTCCCTTCTGTACATAGTACTAAGCAAAAAATCTATAGAATGAAAATAGAATTAGTCCCATCTCATTATGGACCGAAAGGGGCTGGTATTTTTCCAAGAAATCTCTAGCCAACCTTCCCCCAGGAGGTTTTTCTTAACACCAATGAATTCTATTAATGCTATAGGAAAACGATAGCTCCAGGAATTTCTTTGTTCTCAACGCCTCCTATTTAGAGGAATTAGCCACTTCAACGACCTTTGATGGTTATAAGGGTACCCAACGTACAAACCTGATGGTTGTTTGCTATCCCAACCATTCTTACCAATCCTAATACCGATCAGGAAAGGGCTAATTTCTAACAAAGTTTTTCTCTTGTTGATTCCTATTTCGAGGTGTAGTGCTTTTCTCCCCTATGCTGCCTATTGGTCCTAGTAGAGTAGGATTGGCCTGTAATACAGAACCTATCCTGTAGGTGTAACCTTTCGCTCAATACTCAAATCTACAATTGAAGCATCAAAGGCCACATCAATCGAGGATACACGACAGAAGGAATTGTTAGTTCACCTCACCTTCCCCAAGCGTGGGTTTCCTTTACTAATTTTGTTCTCTCTATGCGAACCCCCTCTCTTTCTCGTAAGACTGAGATGTAGGTAGGGCTAAAAAAATAAAAAAAGAGTCAAATCGCACCATCTCTATAATAAGTAAATGCCCTTTTTTCCCCGGAGGTTGTCGGAATTATTTGCAATAAAATATTGGCTACAATCGAGGAGGTCTTATCAATGAAATTTCCATTTATACGGGATCTAGGCATAATTCCCAATCCATTCTATATAGAATTCTTTTTATTCTATCACAAAATAACATAAAAACATATTTTATTCTTATAAATCGCTCCATATGCTCTAAATAGATAAGAGAGGTATTGATTTTCCGCTCAGCTCAAATTGTCTCCTTTTCCTTCTGTACAGAAGTTGGACAAGAACAGATATGAAATATTTGACTAAGATTGGATTTCATTCCACTTTCCTATTTCTCAACAACAACTTCTCTCATCAGCTATTTCGCGTTTTCAAAGTCATTAATTATCCCATACCCTTTTTTATTTAGATTGTATGGCGTAACATACCTTATGCAAATAGAATTCTAGGATTCCTTGGTTCCTTTATTTTCTTATGGAATAATAAGAATTCTTCTATTCTCTTTTTATTTAGGTTTTCCCCAAAGAAAAACTTTTGAGGGAGCGGAATTCCTAGTAAAAAATAAAGGATCCTTCACACTTAGATAAAAAAAAGAATTTTCCAATAGAGCCATGGAATCCCCGAGCGGTTGTGGCTGTACCTGTACTGCAGGAATACGAAAACTCGCTATTCACTCAGTTTATTTTCCATAATAAGATTATGTAGGAGAGATGGCCGAGCGGTTCAAGGCGTAGCATTGGAACTGCTATGTAGACTTTTGTTTACCGAGGGTTCGAATCCCTCTCTTTCCGTTTCTCTTAATTCATCAACGTTACCGATCACAATGTATCAAATCAAATAACAATTTATTTGACCAATAATACCTTTATTTAATAGAATTCTCTAAACCAAATTACTTTGGTATGTAAAATATACCAAAAAAGAAAAAAGATCCTAAGGTTAATCTATTTCTACTAGGTGAATGGGAAAATACGAATTAAGAGCCTTAGATTGATTTAGTTCGGGGAAAGGGGAAGGGAAAAAAATTCTATGAACCTTTCCTTTTTCGTTAAGTTCAAGTCTGACGAGAGTAATATTCTACAACTAACAACTCATTTATTTTGAGACCGACCCACTTTCTATCTAGGATTTTTTGTACTAGTCCTTTATATTGCAATGTATCAACCGTCAAATGCTTTGGCAATTTGCCCGGATCGGATGAAGCAATAGAATTTTGAACCAGACGTTTTGATCTTTGGTTATCCTTCGTAGTAATAATATCTCGGGGTTTGCAACGAAAACTTGGTATATCAACTATACGACCATTAACTAAAATATGTCTATGGTTAACTAATTGCCGGGCCCCAGGAATGGTTGAAGCCATACCCAATCGAAAAACAATATTATCCAAACGCATTTCAAGTAATTGTAGTAAAACCTGACCTGTTGACTTTTTTGCTTTTCCAGCGATATGTACATATCTAAGTAATTGTCGTTCTGTCAGACCATAATGAAAACGCAATTTCTGTTTTTCTTGAAGACGAATACGATATTGCTCTTTTTTCCCAGAATGGAATTTCTTTTTCAGATTACTTCCGGATTTTGGCGTTTTTCTAGTGAGTCCTGGTAAAGCTCCCAGACGGCGTATTTTTTTTAAACGAGGTCCTCGATAACGGGACATGAAGACTCCTTTTTTTTATTGAAATTATATTTTACACAATAAATTTCATTGTATTTACATTACAGAATACATCGAAATTAAATTAAAACTGAATTAAACTAAAGGATAAACAGAATAAAATCTACTAAAGTACCACAAAAAATGGAATTTCATCAACATCTTAATTTTTTGTATATATATTATTTATTTTAAGGTTTTGTATCTAGCAAAATTGTAAGGTAGAACGACGTAATGGACTCTGGATTCTCCATTTAATTCGGAGAAAAAAGAGATTATTGTTCGTGGAACATCAATAGAGAAAAAAGCCGACTATCGGATTTGAACCGATGACCCTCGCATTACAAATGCGATGCTCTAACCTCTGAGCTAAGTGGGCTTACATACCAAAAATAGTGTAACAAATAGAAATATATATAGGAAATCCGTAAAATGGCAGATCTTAATTATTAATCTTTAAAATGGCAGATCTTAATTATTAATCTTAGTTATTAACTAGTTCGAAATTTGAAATTCTACTTAGAAAAAAAAACTAAAATTTCATAAGGATAAAGTTAGCTTGATATGCTTAACTAAACGATATTCTTAAATAGGATTATAGAATTTATTGAACTTTATTTCTCTAACTCGCAGCAAATCAATTTTGCTAATAGAATCTATTCCAATTTCTATATTGAATTTGATTTCAGATATTTTCAATTTGATATGGATGGCTCGGACGAATAATCTAATACATAGAAAAGAATAAGCTATATGAATAATAAAGAGAAAATGCGAATCTCTTGGCATTTTCATTCAAGCATTATATACATTTTAGGAAATATTTTTTTTTTTTATTTGTTAATAATTTAAGGATTAATATTTCACTAAGGAAAAGATAGAATCATAACAAATGAAATTTCGAATTCTGATTAGAAAAAAAGAATGAATATCAAGCGTTATAGTATGATTTTGAATACTCTAAAAAAGGAAAGAGGGGGGTGGGGGAGAGAAAAACTTTTGGATATATTGATTCCAATTGAATTGCAAATATATCGACGGTAGAATCAATTCAATTCTGAATTGCAATAAGCGGGGGCTCTCGAATAGAGACGAGCTGTTAGACTACGGCGAATAATGAATTCAATGATTCAAAAAAAACTAAGAGATGTAGGAAATTGCACAAGAAATCCAGGTTTCAAAGAAAAAAGGGACAATGGGGATATGGCGAAATCGGTAGACGCTACGGACTTGATTGTATTGAGCCTTGGTATGGAAACCTGCTAAGTGGTAACTTCCAAATTCAGAGAAACCCTGGAATCAAAAATGGGCAATCCTGAGCCAAATCCCTTTTTGAAAAACAAGTGGTTCTCAAACTAGAACCCAAAGGAAAAGGATAGGTGCAGAGACTCAATGGAAGCTGTTCTAACGAAT